TCTGTGACATCAGATAGCCAGCAATCGAAGAATGAGCCAAAGAGCCTTCTTCTAACTAGTTGAGGGAGTCTTCTTCAAAGAGTTTTTTTCGCATTTGGGCAGCGACAGCCCTCCACCTGCCTACGTAGGCACTGAAACTTTCATCACCTTTCTGACTTAGAGCCTCGAGATCAGATCTTTTTGGTTTGACATCTAAGTTGTAGGAGTACTGATCGATGAACATTTGAGATAATTGCTCAAACGAGGCTAACTTAGAATGATCTAGTGACGTAAACCATTTCAGTGCAGGGCCCGTAAGACTCTTCTGGAACAATCGGATGACAGCCCCTTCGTCTTTCTCTAAAGGGCAGACATCGGCACAATAGGCTTGTTGATGAGAGATGGGACAACCTTTTCCGTTGTCTTTTTCGAATTCCTTTTCACCGGGTGTGAATCAGGATAAAGGGAAAAATCCCAGAATTTGGTGGAAAAACCGCCAATGCCTTGCGTTTTCTTCCAAAAATCCTCAACTTTCATTTATCCGCATACTCGTTCATCCCCGCTGGGGGAATGGGATTTGCCCATAAGCTATAGGGGCGAGGTGGTTGGAGGTGAGCTAAAGTGGAATGACGGAGATTGGATGGCCTGGAAAGCTGGGTAGGGTTTGGGGCGAGCTGTGGGCTACATTAGATATGGGTTGAAATGGCGAGAGCTGAGATAACGATGATGTTTGGGAAGAAGCAGACCCGATGGTGCCGAGAATCGAGGAATGACAAAGTACTCCTTTCCTTACGGGGCTCATGGAGTAGCGTATTTCGAAAGAGGGGCCAAAGAAATATGAGCATTTCGGGCCTCAGTTTCTGCATCATGATCCACCTAATATAGGTATTGGGACTGGCATATGGATTTTGAGAATGAATTGTTGGGAGGGGACTGATGTGGATTTATGAAGGCGGATATGGGAGAACTAATGTTCGGAGGATTGTAGGAAAACGAAGGAGCTACTTGGGATTGGAGGAATGCCGAACGCATTGCAGACATGCCGGTGGATATGGTTTCTACTTCTTAGATTAGTCTTCCCATTATCTTCTCTAACCTAGTCAAAAAAAGTATGACTGATTCCGAGGTTGTCGTGCTGACCGTACTAGTGTTGGGGGTGAGAACCGGTGGCTGCTCACCCTCCGAATCTTCTGACCGCGTCATCCGAGACCGAGATCGGGTACGGATAGGGCTTTGAGTTACCTCTAGTCTCTTCCGCACCCGATTCTCAAATGAGGGTTCCGTGATGTCGAATTAGGATTGAAACCGAGTTTTGACTCAACGCAGACGTTGGCGCATCACTTTGACATAAGTTACATATGCGCGCGAAGGTGTCGGCCAATTTCAGGCTCTTTTTCAATAAAAAATCATTTCTTCAGTGAACCCGGACAAAACATTGGCTAAATGGATTTCATTCGCATGAGAGGGCTTCCGGACAATCGAGGTGTCAAAGATCCTCATTTTGACCGTTCGCTACTTTCTTTCAATTGCTGGGGGTTGCCCTCTGTTGGTGGACCACCCAAACAATGCATTTCAAAATAACTCCCTCCTTGTTGTTGCCAAAATGAAAAAGAAAATATGTTATCGCTTATTAGAAGAATCGAGTGCATACTCTTATTTAGAGCGTTCCGAAATCTAAGAAAAAGACAAGGCAAGCAGATATCTAAGAGCGAAACCACCTTCAAATTGAACAACACACAAATAAAAGATTGATTGAGACTAGTGTATGGTAGGCCAGAGGTACGCTTGCTTATCAAAAATGGAAATTGTATGATAGCTTAGCTCTCTCTACTCTTTGCTGAAGCTATCGTGTCGTATGGATGGATGGGGTGCGGCTGAGCCTATTTCTTCTCTTCTCTATTATTTTAGCGGATCCTTTCTTTTTCTATATGAAAGAAAAAAGTGGTGTCGTAAGTCAAAGTAGACGAATTGCTCGTGGTTTGCTTAATTGGCCATAACGGCCGGCCTTCTTTCCTTTATGAGTTTTATAAAAATACTTACTAAAAAACAAGGGGCTTTCGAGCGGCTCTTTCAACTGCCGCCTAATCTCCCAACAAACAAGTTGCTTAGTTTAGCAGCTCTTCGGCTTTCGAGAACAGGGCGTACTAGTTCTTGAGAGCGAAGACTAAAGAACCTACTAAAAAGATAAAGTCCCGGGGACTTATTCTGACTGAAACAAGGCCAACTGCAACTCGATTGGAGGAAAGGGCTGCGAGGTGACCCCAAAAATCCCAGCTAGTTTGGGCTGGCACTTTTCATTCTGAAATTCATTCGAACGGGTAGGGTTTTCTTTCTTTTTGCTTTTCATTCCATCAAGGTCTTTTGAGAAAGAAGAAAGAAAGGTAGCTTGCTTACTTAGCGCTTGCGCTAAGGAAGAGGTCTTTTTTTTTTTTCTAAATTCTCTCATGAGCAGCCCGGTCACGTTTGTTGAGCTCCTTCGTCCATGTTAAAAGCAAAGGGTATACTAATAAAAAAAAGTCAT